TCTCGGATTTTTTAGTTCATAATGTATTTCATGAATCTAAGTGGAATAAGCAAAGTGGATTCCTTGTTGATTAGTTGAGTTCCAATGAAAACCACACAATTGAAGGAAATGTCCGAATTTGCTATTTAGAAAATCAATAAACTAAGGTTTTGTCGTTCTAGATATCGGATTCAACGGAAACAATTACAGCAGTAGGGGGGGGGAAATCAAAAAACAAGTCGAGCAAAATTATACAAAGTTATATACAAGTTGCTACCCCNCCCCCCCTTAGTCTTTCTTTAATTGAATTTCGTTTGATTAGACGGAAGTTACTTAAAAACTTCCGCTTTCTTTAAAAGATTCTGAACAGTTCCTGTGGGTTGAGCACCTTTTTCAAGGAAATATAGAATAAGAGGAACGTTTAAATAAGTTTGATTCTTCATTGGATCATAAAACCCCACTTTTCTAAGATCTTTTCCTTCTCTTCGGGATCGAACATCAATTGCAACGATTCGATAGACGGCTCATTGGGATAGATGTAGATGACCAACACCCCCCCTAGAACCGTATAGGAAGTTTTCTCCTCGTACGGCTCGAGAAAAATGATTTGCTTCGAAGTTTTGTCTATGTATGCAATTCTAATAAATTAAATGACAAATGGGCCTAGAAAATCAATTAGACTCTGATTTCAGTCTTTTTTCCTTCCTGAAAATGAAAAAGAAACCATTCGTACTCATAACTCAAGTTGGATAACTCTCAAATAGCTCAAAGGAAAAATCTTTAGTCACTTTCATTTATTGAGTGGTCTTTAACCCCTTTTGTTTTGTTTGTCTTTTGTCTCGTTTCAAATTCTATTTGGATTCTTTAGTCTGATCCAATTAGTGAGACTATCGAGACAATTAAAAAGGTCTTTCCTTGTTCTCAGATCCTTTATCCTTATTTTAAATCATTGGGTTTAGACATTACTTCGGTGCTTCTTAATCCTTTCAAAGTGGCAGCAACATACCCCCCTTTTTTTTATTTCTTTCTATCAAAGAATCCTACGGACAGTTGATTCACGTGTGATACACTTTGAATCGAAAAAGTTTGCTAAATTCTAACAAGTCTTGCTTTTGAATTGGAAACTTGCTCGAATTGGATCCTTTCGATTTCTATATATGGAAGATACGTTTACGAAGTTGTTCCGATTAATTGGCATTAACCCTAGATCCTTGCCCCCGAGAAATGAATTAATCCTTTCTACTCGAGCTTCATCGTGGACTATTTACAACCCAACAAAAAATCGAGTGTAACAGAACAAACAATGTCGAGCCAAGAGCACTCTCATCCTTAGATAAATCAAAATGGTGGATGGAAAAATCCACAACGGATCGTGTCCTTCAAGTCGCACGTTGCTTTCTACCACATCGTTTCAAACGAAGTTTTAACATAATATTCCTCTAATTTGGAACCGGTATGGAATTGATTCAATTATGGAATCATGAATAGTCATTGGTTCAGTTATACATAGACATCGTAATCTAGGCTTTTTCTTCTATATATGATAATATGATATGAAACGATTTTTCTGAAAAAGTCTTAACAAGACAGCATCTTTCACATACATAAATAATATATAGATAATAGCAAGAAATCGAAATATATAAACGAATAACTTTTTTAATCTGCATCTTCAAGTGACTCAACAGGATAGATTAAACGATTTCCTACTTTTTGAGTACCAAATAAAGATTCCACTTACAAGCAATCATTAAAAATATTTAATAAAAATAGTTCTAATTGAAATTGAAAAAGTTTCCTATTTAGACATCATTATTTAATTTGATTATTTAATTTGAAGAAAATTGGACAATAAGCATGACGTTTGATCTTCATAGGAAGATAAGTCTTTCTTTTTGAATTGACTCATCATTTTTAAATAGATAAAAGAAAAGAAAAACGAAATACAATTTTTTTTCATGAGATGGATAAAAAAATAATCTAAGTTAAGATTTGAATCTTTATTCTTTTCGTCTGATTACGAAAATCAAATTACGAAAATAAAAAAAATAAGGAGGGTTTTTCGTATCTATCAGATAGACTGAAGAGTTGTCACTGTTATAGATATTCTATAATATAGAATTTAAATAATTTAAGGTATCAAAAATCTTTTTCACAAAAACCGAAAAATTATTTTCATTGAAATAGAACGATACATACCATATAAGCGAAATATTTCCTCATTATATATATTTTAGATGATATATATTTATAGATTTTGTTTAACATGGGATTAAGTAATATTTCACAATAATCGACTCTTATCATAAAGTGAATAAAAGGGTGATAGGGGAAATCACCCCTGCCTCAATTGTTCTGTAGATTTCCAATTTTTACTTAGAACCAAACACGAAATACCTAAATAAAATGAGATTCAAAGAAAATATATCGGCTCCATAACATATTTCTATATGATATGTAACTTGATCATTTGTTAATGAGATTCGAACAGACACAGATATTAAAATGAATACGGATTTAC